GAAATTTATTATTAATACAAGACCGGAATTTTTGGAGGACTCTTCTGAACAAAAAAATATTTGCCAGCAAAGTTGTTTTTTTTTCTTCAAATCCAAAGAATTCTTATTTATTAATTTATACATAGGTCATCGATTTCGCATTGTATGAAAAAGGTAATGAAATACCCATTTTTTTTACTTTTCGCCGGAAAGAGGATTTAAACTATTTTATCGACATGAGTGTTCTAAATCGAAAAAAGAAATTCCAACGATTTTTTGAAACCATTTTTTGTATTAACATAGTGGTAGAAAGAATACTACACCGCGTCTAGATTTAAAGCTGCTTAGCTTTGCTTTAACCATGGTAAAATGGTCCAAAGTTTTTGGTTGATAGAGAATCAAAGTGGATTTAACAACGAATCACGAAATGCTATGGTTCTCAAATATTTTTTCTTAATTTATTCAAGATTCAATTTTTTCAGAAGTAATTCGTGGGATCATACACTTTTTCCTAGTTATTTATAAAGAAATAAGTGCAGTTGGTTGGATCCAACCTATTCTTGAAATAAAACAACTCGCACACACTCCCTTTCCAAAAAAAACCAATACACCGAGCACTACACTTAGATTTATTGGATTTGTTGCTAAAATATCGGTATTAAACCCGAAACTTCCGGCGGATAGCCAATAACCCAAACAAAGGAAAGAATCGGTTATATTTTTCATATGATCTCCTCTTATGGATAGATTAATTATCTTTCTACGATTCCTAATTTTTTAGAATTCGAATTCTTTCGAATATTATTATTGGTCAATCAATTGGAGTGGAAGATTCTCCATAAGAATCATACTTATTAGAATTAGTTGTTTTAAACGCTTTCTAAAAATTTTCCGAATTTCAATTTAAATTGAAAGGAAAAAAGGGCATTGGACTAAAAAGAGAAGGAATAAGGCAAGCGGTATGTTAATTTCTTACCCTTACCTTAAATCAGCCCTTCCCCTGCGTTCTTGTACGAACAAATAAAGAATTGTAGGAGTGAAATCACAATAATATAATTCGAAAAACAAGAGCAGCAAATCAAGTGCACGGAAAAAAGAATATAAATTTTGATTTTTCTATTTTTTTAGGGTTAAACAAAAGGATTCGCAAATAAAAGTGCTAATGCTACAACCAGCCCATAAATTGTTAAAGCTTCCATAAAAGCCAGACTAAGCAATAAAGTACCTCGTATTTTTCCCTCTGCCTCTGGTTGTCGCGCAATCCCTTCTACTGCTTGCCCTGCAGCAGTGCCTTGACCAACCCCAGGTCCAATAGAAGCAAGTCCTACAGCCAATCCAGCAGCAATAACTGAAGCAGCAGAAATCAGTGGATTCATGATAAGTTCCTCTCACCCCCCAAAAAAGGGAAATAGTTAATGATATAATCAACCAACCAATTATGACTTCATTTTTCAATTAATAAGATTAAGTCAGTCGAAGTAATTGAGAGTTAAAAAAAAATGGAAATAAAAATAATATTTATTGAACTATCCGAACAACTCCGATATTCATTTTTTTTTATTCACGTAGTTCTTTTGTAGTTTTTGTGAACCCGTACACTTTTGTTTTTATCTTACTTTCTAATTTAGAACCATTCTTTTTGAATTCTTCGTTCTTTTTCTTGATTTAATTGCTTTAGTCATTCATCAATATTCAATTCATAATTACAGATGAAACGGAAGGGTTTCGTTTTTTGAATCCCTATCAAATTTACAGTAGAAGGACAAATTTAAAAAACTATATTTATAGTTAGTTCATATATAACTAGTTATATATCTAATACCACATATACATGTATTTCTCCCATACCGTAAACCAATTCTTCGTGTCTTAGATTCAATTGGATTCAAGAATCATTCTTTGAAACTTAAAAAAAAAAGTGGTTTTATAACTATTAGATTATATACATCTAGTTCGACTTCCTTCACTACTACTTTTTTTTTACAATTCCCCAGTAATCTTTTCTATTTTAATATCACTTAAAATCACATACTTATCTTATTTCTACCTTATTGATTGCATTTTATTTTATCCTTTATAATATTAAAATAATAAAAAATAAAAAGATTCCAAAACTTATTTTCTATATTTTTTTTATGAATTTATGTTCTCTAAGTATATTATCTTGAGTCGCACATACATTGCGGCGAGCTAAACTAAGAAAAAAAAGATTATTTCGTAAATTTTTTAATGATGGCCTTCCATGGATTCACCTATATAAGCTGCAGCTAAAGTTGCAAAAATAAGGGCTTGAATACCGCTTGTAAATAATCCAAGAAACATGACGGGTATAGGAACTACTAAGGGAACTAAAGAGACAAGAACAACAACTACTAATTCATCAGCTAATATATTTCCGAAAAGTCGAAAACTTAGCGACAAGGGTTTTGTGAAATCTTCTAAGATGTTAATTGGTAGAAGGATTGGAGTTGGTTGTATGTATTTACCAAAATAAGATAATCCTTTTTTTGAAAGACCCGCATAGAAATATGCTACTGATGTAAGTAAAGCTAATGCAACAGTAGTATTTATATCATTTGTGGGTGCAGCTAACTCCCCATGAGGTAACTGTATAATTTTCCAAGGCAAAAGAGCCCCTGACCAATTCGAAACGAAAATAAATAGAAACATAGTTCCAATAAAGGGAACCCACGGACCGTATTCTTCCCCAATTTGGGTTTTGCTTACATCTCGAATGAATTCAAGAACATATTCAAAGAAATTCTGACCGAAAGTGGGAATGGTTTGCGGATTTCTAACAACTAGAATGGCTGAAACTAATAAGATAGAAATTACAACCCAAGAAGTAATAAGTACTTGGGCATGCACTTGGAACCCCCCTAATTGCCAATAGAGATGTTGACCTACTTCCACAGAAGATATATCGTATAATCGTTTTAATGTATTGATGGAACATAATAGAATATTCATATTGCCCTGCCCTCGAAAATAAATAGAACTTGAAAGAAATTATTTTGATTCAACCATCTCTCTTTTTTTTTTGTCTGCTTAAATCTTATATTTTGAATACTGACTAATCACATAATATTTCTTTTTTTTTTTTTTCTTTTTTGCGCTATTTAGTAATTTAGTAAGAGTATAGTAACCGATTCTAAAAATCTATGAAATTCCCAACTGAATAATTTATTTTCTTCTAAATTATTATTAATTAAGAATTTAGTATATAGCTAGAACGACCCTCACAAATTGCAAATACTAATTTGTTAAGAATTAATCGGATTGAGGCTATAGCATCATCATTAGCTGGAATCGAAATATCCGCGAGATCGGGGTCGCAATTTGTATCAATTAAACAAATCGTTGGAATTCCCAAGGTGATACATTCTCTGAGAGCGTTAAATTCCTCTTGTTGATCAACGATTATCACAATATCGGGTAATCCCGTCATATATTTAATCCCACCGAGATAGGTTTCCAAGTGAGATAATTGTCTCTTCAACATAGCGGTATCCTTTTTTGGAAGATTGTTGATTCTGCCCGTCTTTTGTTCCGTTCTCAAATCCCTGAATTTCTGAAGTCTTGTTTCTGTAGTATACCAATTGGTTAACATGCCGCCGAGCCATTTTTTATTAACATAATGACATCGAGCTTTTGTTGCAGCTCGTGCTATTGAATCAGCTGCTTTATTTTTTGTGCCAACAATTAAGAATTGTTTCCCCTTATTTGCTGCATCAAAAGCTAAATCACAAGCTTCTGATAAAAAGCGAGCGGTTCTAGTAAGATTTATAATATGAATACCTTTACGTTTTGCGGATATATAAGGTGCCATTCTAGGATTCCATTTACTAGTACCATGACCAAAATGAATTCCTGCTTCCATCATCTCTTCCAAAGTTATGTTCCAATATCTTTTTGTCATTGATCCCCCCCAAAAAAGAAGAGACAGGGTGTCCTGAAATAGAAAAATAAGATTTTGTGTTCCAATGGAACCTTCTCTTCTATCGAAGACTGGCCGTTGATACATGGTCAGGCCATTCATTTTTTTTCCCTTTTTCTTTATTCTCTTTTAAAGTTTAATCAAACGACCCCTCTTCTCTTAAAGGGGTGAATCCGTTTTTAGGAATCATTTAATCCTAGAAAATAATTGCTGTGACGTATCACATAAATTCTTAAAGAAATCAAAAAATTCTTAATTCTCTGTGGTGGAACAAAATATCTTTTATTTCTTCCTTGAATAAATTCTTTTTTTTTGTTTCCGGGGCAATCTTGGTATGTTGTCTTAGCTTTAAAGGGTGTATCACTTTTTTGAATCCGGTACCAACGGGTATCATTCCCCCCAAAACTACATTTTCTTTTAGACCTTTCAACCAATCGATACGACCTCGGAGAGCTGCTTTTGCTAAAACTCTAGCAGTTTCTTGAAAACTCGCTTCGGATATGAAACTTTGGGTATTCAGAGATGTTTTTGTTATTCCAAATAATAGAGCTCGGTAATAAATTACTTCTTCCAAGGCACGCCCCGCTCGTTCAGCTCGCAACAATCCAATTAATTCGCTGGGTGAAAAAACATTAGACATTCCATCTTCCGAAACCAATACCTTTGATGTTATTTGACGTACAATAATTTCTATATGTCTATTATGTATGTGCACTCCTTGGGATCGGTAAACTTTTTGGATTTTATTAACCAAAGAAATTCGACTTTGGGCAATAGTTAGCTCAGCACCAATAAAAAATCCCCAGGGAATGCCGAGAATTTTTGTTATATCCTCGTTCCAAGCGTCAACTCTCTTTCCTAGGTTCATCGATATTGAATCAATCGAACGCACTTCTAATACCTGTTCCACTTTTGGAAGACCTTGTGTTATATCACCAGATCTCGATTTTTCATAAATAAATGTAACTAATACATCCCCTTCAAAAAGGATTTCTCCATAATGGCCATGAACTGTTGCTCCCGGAGTTGCCAAATAGGTATTAGCCGATCTTATTAATACAGAATCAATTTGAACAATCAAAACTTGCCCCGATTTTAGGTGTAGTCTATTTTTTGTTTGAGCTAAACATATATTTTCACAAATAAATTGCCCCGGGCTAATTATTGTAAACGTTTTTTCACAATATTTATAATCATAATTATGATGGAGAAAATGCCAATTCAAACGGAATGGATTTAAAATGATGTTGCTGCATGGATTGAGCTTATAAATTATCTCGTTTTCGTCCATTAAATAATATTTAAAAATTTGACAAGTTAAAGGAAACTTGTCAAGTTGCAAATTCTTATTCATCGAGATCTGATTATGAGTTATTAAGAGGTAAAATGAATAAGAATTTGCAACTTGAAGTGCTATTCCTAAAGGGCCTAATGAATTCTTAAGATCTTTCTTCGTTTTTTTAACTATCTTTTTTAGCCTTAGCCCGTTGTGATATTTTACATTGCTTAATGGTCCTATTTGAAAACAATCAGATGATGACAAAATTATCAAAGATCGGCATTCCGTATTTCTGTTCAACAACACACGAATAGTTCCATGATTTTGGATATGTGATTGTTTACTTTTTGCCTTGGAATAAATAGAAAAAAATGGATTGATATTGATTCGATCTGACTCATTATTCGAGATCCATTCTGAACCGGACGGGTCATTCCTTTTTCTGATATACGAAATATAGGATTTTGCTAAGTCAATTCTTAGGAAATATCCAATCAAACCATTTGTATTTACTTCAACAAAAGAAGCACGGGATTCTTCTATCGAAGAATTTTTTTTGTCTTGATCCCAATTCAATACTAAACAAGTCCGAACTAATTGAATGCTTGTGTCAGAAATTCTACGAATTGATTTTCCATTTCCATAAAGAATATAATTGAGAACTTTAAGTTCCAAATTATCCCTTTCCTGGAACAGATCTTGAGGAAAAAGTTTTACTAAATTGATACTATTCGTTATTTCATATATAATTACGGGTCGAACAAAAAAAAAATACTTTTTATTTATAGTTGTGATCCATTGGACATAGATCCAATTTTTTTTTTTTTTTGATTTCTTAGAATCTTTTTTTTTTAACCTTTCGGGTCGTATCAAAATGCCACTGTGTCGGTATATCTTATCCATCTCTTCAGGAAAATGGATATTCCCCGAAAATATTTGTAATTCCATTTTTTTTTTTTTCTTCTCCATTCGCACCAATCCGCCTATTCGACTTCTTATATTTAAAGTGATTGGTGTATCGACTCCAATGATACTATTGTTCCTTACCATTATGGAAGAAGATTCGGGTAAAATATGCACTTCTTCGGGAATGAAAAATAATCGATCGACTTTGATTTGGTATTTTGGTTTAAATTCTTTTATTCCTTGATATTCAATTAAATCCCTTTTTTTTAAAGTGGGAGTAATTCCAATAGTCCTATATTTAGGAATTCCTGAACTTTTTATTCTGTATTGCGGATCGTCGAAATACCCAAGAATACTATTTTTACGAAAAATACCATTCATGGGTATTTCAATCGAGATATCGGAAGAGGACATTAATTGTTTGTCTAGCTCTTGAATCAATTCGAATGGAAATGGAATGATGAATCTATTTCTTCGTCTCTTTGCCAATAAATCCAAAGTCGTGTGGGAAAAAGTAGGATGTATAAAATGAAAATGAGACATACATCTAATTGGATAAAATTCGGAAAAATCTGGAATCCCACTTTCTTTTTTATCATAAGGGTTAGAACTAAACAATTTATGTCTTACTAGATCTTTTTTTAATTTTTTTTTTTTTAAAAGGGGGTTACAAATAGATCTTTCTCCAATAGAACGAGAGTAAATGTTTATTTGATCTTGGTCCTTGAAGAATGAAGAAGAGAGTGTACTCCACCTGCATGACCTTCCTGATAATATCCATAAATGGCTTGTCTTTGGTAAGATATGTACATTACTGAATTCTAATTCAGATGAGTGGTATACATTAGTACTCCAATGCAATTCTCCCTGTGAGTTAGAATAAATATGTTTTCGAACTTTCTCCTTCCAATTCAAAGTGTATGTTCCCCCACGAATCTCAGCAATCACTTGTTCTGATTTTACATATTGATCATTTTGAACTAATAAAAAACTATTTGGTGGAATAGTAACATTATGAAGAATATCATCACTTTCAATAGTTACATACAAGTTTATATAAGATAAAAAAGCAGGATGCCCATGACGTGTACGCGTAGGATGAACAAAATTCTCATTAAATTGAATTTTTCCATTAGTGGGGGCTCGCACATGTTCTGCAGTACCCCCTGTGAATACTCCACCTGTATGAAAAGTTCTTAATGTTAGTTGAGTGCCCGGTTCTCCAATCGATTGGCCCGCAATAATACCTACAGCTTCTCCCAATTCCACCAGGTTGCCATGAATCGGACTCCGGCCATAACACAATCGACAGATCCAAGATGTATTCCTACAAGTAAAAGGGGTTCGAATAGATATGGATTGTGTTTGAAAATTTATAAATCGATTGATAAGTCCAATC